TTTAGTCGCACACTTAAAAGAAAACCCATAAAGTCAATGGGCTGATTTGCTAATTGATTTATACAGATTCTTCTTGTTCTTGGTTGCAACCATAGGGAAAAAGTACATTGCCAGAAATTGACAAAGTAATATTTCAATTTAGTCATCAGAAGAAATGTACCCCTTGAAGCCAGAATCCATTTTCCTTGATACCTAACATAATGCAGAAAAGGATCTTTGAAGAACCAAAGTATAACCCGAAAATGCTTAGTAAATACTTTTACAAAATGTTCTGACTTTCGGTAGAAATAGACTCGTGCAAGAAAGGCTCCGTAAGATGTTGATCGTAAATGAGAAGATTGGTTCCGGAGAAAAACGAAGATGGATTCGCATTCCCACACATAGGAATTATATAAGAACAAAAAGAATCTTTTATTAGGATTTTTTGAAACAGATCTCTTTAGAGTAATAACACTATTACAATACTCATAAAGAAAGAATCGCAATAAATGCAAACAGGAAGTATCTTTTACCCAGTAACGAATAGTTTGAACCAAGATTTCCAAATGGATGGGGTGAGGTATCAATATATCTAACACATAATTTAAACGCAAAAATTTGTCCTCTAAAAAAGGAAATATTGAATGAATTGATCGTAAATTTTGATATTTTTTTATTTCTTTTCCTTCTAAGGAAGAGATTAATCGCATAGAAAATGGAATTTCCGCAATAGCTGCAAATCCCTCCGAGATCCGTTGAGAATACAAATTTTTCTTGGGCACAAAAAATTCATTTTTGTTAGAATCATTAAGAGAAAGAATCAAATGATTCTGTTGATACATTCGAATAACTAAACGTTTTACAACCAGTAAACTGTATTTTGTGTCATAACCCTTATTTTTATTTGACAACAAAAGGGACCTATTCAAATCTAAATCCTGATCATGTACAAGTGCATAAATATATTCCTGAAAGATAAGGGGATATAAAAAGTATTGCCAAGATCTATCTAGTTCTAAATATCCTCGGAATTCCTCCATTTAAAATGAGACCGGAAACAAAAAGAAAGGTAGAGGGTTTCGGGGGTTATAAAATGATACATAGTGCGATACAGTCAAAACAAGGTATTCTAGTACAAAATAATAGATAGATACCTCGGAGACAGGTAAACTCATCAACGGACTCTCTATCTTGTTTCCATCTAATTTCTTTCTTTATAGTTATAGGATAAGAAGATGGTTAGAAATCCTTTATTTTTTCAACCCAATCGCTCTTTTGATTTTGGAAAAAAGTATCCTTATCAATATACTGTTTCTTCTACACATTCATCTCCATTTTCTTTTGTAATCGAATGGAAAATAGCTAATAGTTAGGATTCACTAAAGATCTGTAATCCATTCCTGGAAAAGCCTTTACCGCATCAGTCACTAATCTATTTTTAACGTTTAATTAGGGCGGTTAATCGTTCCAATTAAGAACATAAGCTCGTTGCTTTTTTCTCTCTAATTAGAGCCATAAGGCTCGATCCATGTATTCAATCGACCCAACTTTGAATTCATTTCGTTTCGTTCTAAAAATTCAACCAAAATTTTTGTACCGATCTAATAAGAACGAAATTTTTGCATAATTCTCCATTGATACGACATGCTCTTTTTTCCATTCATTCCTTTCAGGATCAGTCGTGGTCTTACAAATTCTACCGATGGTGTGGACGAATCCCTTACTTCATCCAAATGTGTAAAAGACCCTAGCCGCACTTAAAAGCCGAGTACTCTACCGTTGAGTTAGCAACCCCAAGAGAGTATAGTATGTAGATACAATCGAAATCAAAAAAAGAAAGTAAGTTTTATAATCTAATAAAAAGCAGATCAACTGACAATACAAGAAATTTTCAAATAAAAAATTATAAACCACTTCTTAGATATTCTCATTCATTACATTATATAATTATATAGATTTTCTTTTTCATTTTTTTTTCTAACGAATCTTTGAATAAAGTAAAAAACAAAAACTGTGTTTTGTATGTAGGACAAAAAAATAGAAAAAAACTGGACCCATTTACACTTGAATTATATTTGTTCACTACACTCTTGTCAATATGTCTGTTAAAAAAAAAAAGAAATAATATAAATTTCATTGAAAATTTAAGATAATAAAAAAAGAACTTGTGTTGGATTGGCACTATCTAAATAAGGTACATGATTAGAAAGGAATGTCGATAGAAATAAAAAAGAAGTCGAAAAAAGATCAATAACTATACGTCAAATAATTCATTCTTTTTTGAGTATAGTTGAAAGGAATGTCGGAATTGTCTATTGCTAGATCCAATTCCTACCGTTAGTGACTTGGTCAATATAACTTTCTTCGTTTGTTCACTTGATCTTTTTTAAGGATTATATCAAACCATATACGACTCGTTCAAGTCTCTTTCTTGTTGTATTTCATTAAGCGAATTTCATTTCATTAGGGCGAAGTTCTTTAAAAACCGCTGCCTTCTTTAAAATATCATAAACAGTTCCGGTAGGTTGAGCACCCCTTTCAAGAAAATAGAGAATAGCGGGAACGTTTAAATAAGTTTGATTCTTTATCGGATCATAAAAACCAACTTTCCGAAGATCTCTTCCTTCTCTTCGGGACCGAGCATCAATTGCAACAATTCGATAGACGGCTCATTGGGATAGATTATATGAATAATACCCCCCTAGAAACGTATAAGAAGTTTTCTCCTCGTACGGCTCAAGAAAAATGATTTTTGATTCTTCTTTTTTTTTCAAGTTGTGTAGATATAAAATTCTAATGGCAAATAGATCCATAAAATCATCAAATTAATTAGACTAAGAATTAAGTCCCCTTTTGCTCTTATTCTTCCTTCCGGAAAAACCATTTGCACTCATAACTCAAGTTGAATAACTCTCAAATAGATCAAAAGAAACATGTCATTTATTGAGTGGTCTCTAACCCCCTTTTTGTCTGGCTTATTTAACCTCTATTGGAATTCTTCATTCTAATCCCGTTGTTGATACAATTGAGAATGAAAAGGGCCTTTCCTTGTTTCGGAATCTCTTTACTTTGAATCGTTAGGTTTATACATTACTTCGTTGATCTTTAATCCTTTCAAAATGGCAGCAACATACCCTTTTTGTGATTGTTTATCAAAGAAAAGAATCATACAAACGCTTGATTCTCTCACGATATACTTTTTATCGAAAAGGGTTTATCGATTCCAACAAAATTTCCCTTTTGATTGGAAACTTGGTGGTATTGGATCCTTTCGATTTCTCTGTCAAAAATATACTTACGAAGTTGTTCTAATTTATTGATTCACACTAACCCTGGATTCTTGCTCTTAAGAAATGAATCAAGACTTTCTACTCGAGCTCCACCATGAATTAACTATAACCCCCGAAAAAGTGTGGGTTCTAGTCTAACGGAACAGGAGGTGTCGAGCCAAGAGCACCTTTTTCTATATAAAATGGTGGATATAAAAATCCACACTAGATCATGTCCTTCAAGTCGCACGTTGCTTTCTACCACATCGTTTCAAACGAAGTTTTACCATAACATTCCTCAAATTTTGAACTGGTATAAAAGTGATTCCATTATGGAATCATGAATAGTCATTGGTTTAGTCGGTACATAGAAATCTATACTTTCTTATATATTAAAAAAATATATATTATTTACATTAATACATTAAAAAATATACGGATAGAATTGAATTAATAGATTTTTCTATATCTTTTTTTATATATTATATAATAATAGGAGTTATATTTTTCTAAATAAAAATTATAAATAGAAAGTTATATTATAGTTATATATAAATATAAGATAAGTAAGTGCATAAATGTAAAAAAGATTTATAAGTAAGCATCATGATTGTATTGGGATTTTTTTTCATTTACAATAAAAGCTAAAAAGAAATCCATTTTAAGCCATTAATGAATGATTTCTTTCAATAAAAGCGATAGCTATATCGAAAACTTGAAAAAACAAATCTGATTTTTTTCACAAAAACCGTCAACTCTTCTTACTGAGATCAAAGGTTATGTTATATAGATAAGATCGATAAGATAGGAATATTTCCTCATTTTATACGTTACGTATTTCTTTTCGGGTTCAATTCATTTTCCATTAAGGTGAATAGAGTGTCTGAATCACCCTTACTTTCAACCATTACATAAATTTATACTTATTCATTCGTTATTTTATAACGAACAAAATACGAAATACCGAAAAATTAAGTTTAAAAATACACATGTTACGTATGTATTTTGATAATTAGATTCGAAATGAGATTCGGGTAGATATTAAAATTGACACCTTTTGTTGTTGATTAACTCCTACCTACTTACCCCAATCCCGTCGGGAGTCATAACCCCCTTCGAAAAGAAGCACCCCTTTTTTACAATATAATAAACTTTCTAGGTCTAGGTACAAAACGAAACAGACCTAAATGAAATATTTGTTCTTCCTTGTTATTTTACCTCAACACGGTTCGCATAGGAACTTTAATCGCATCTTTGAGAATATTTATAGTCTATAAAATTTAGATAGAAATACACACACGACATAAGTACTTACATATCAAGAGGTATATGTCCGCCTAACCCCTTTTAAAATTAAAAGAAAAAAATCGAATCTATTATCCTATCTTGCCTGCATTAGATAAAATTATCTTTAGTTATATCTGTGTTTGTTTTGAACTCAATTCCGTTTGTGAAAAAGATAGAATGCGGATGCTCTGGGACGGAAGGATTCGAACCTCCGAATAGCGGGACCAAAACCCGTTGCCTTACCACTTGGCCACGCCCCACTTAGATTTCAACAAATCTAGAATAATATTCTTATTGATTGTTCGTCAATTCCAGCCCAAATATCCATAGAATCCAGTCGATTGTTATTAGGATTTTCACACGTGTATATATAGAATTAAACTAAATTTCTTGATCATTACATATAATTCAATTAAGATAATGTATGAAAGTATGATTTCCTCTATTCTCTTTTTATTTGAGAAT